GTCTATGGGGATTACCGGTCTTAGTATGAATCTGTTGCAAATGCATGTGAGGGAGGAATGCCTTCATTCAAATTTAAAACTTGTCGTCTACTTTTAGGAAATGTTCGGAACAGGGTACTTACTATATCCAAACTTTTTTCTTTTAGGAACAAGACGAGATCTATAAGGATAAAAATGAAAAGTCTTTCGCAATTCTTGAAGTGCAGAGGGTACATAACAATTTTTTTACTGCTCGCCGTGGGTCTTTTTTTATATATTTGTTGTTTTTATGTTCTGGGGCTCGCTTGTTTTGGTGCAGAAATGGCACAAATCGCGGGCTCCATAGGGGCGAAGGCCCTATCTAGCAGGCTTGTCTCGATTTTTTTCAGAAAAATCGGGTGTCCTCCTACTATGATGGTCGTTCTTTCTCTAAGTATGGCGAAACTCTGCGTTTTTCCAGATATGCTTTTGAGCATGGATTCGGCGGAATGCGCTCACAAACCAGAAGAGCCAGAATTGCGCTTAGGCCCACCGGAAACGCCGCTAGAAAGGGGGAAAGCGTCTCTTCCTAGTCTAAATGAGCTTCCCCCCATACTCTATGAACAACAGATTCAAATTCCAGGCGGGAATTTGATCAACGTTGAACTTGAGAAGAACGAAATGGCTTCTCTAATAAAGCAACTTCCTAAGAAAGAACTTAAAGACGTAATAGGAAAAGACTCCATTCTAAAGCCAATAAACGAGTTCAACGCGGAGCAGCAAGAACAACTAAGGGATCTAGCTATTAACCACTTTTCAGTCAAAAATGCAATCATAGCTAAAATGAAATCTCTTTATCCCGAAGATGAATGGGAATTTACAACAGTCGTCCGAGAGAAATTCTTTCAAGGACGACAAAAAGGTCGGGAGTCTTACTTGGGAGATCTCCAAAGGATGCTTTCCGCTTTGAACGAACAAGGAAAATCCGCGAGTTGTGCGAGTAGGCTCCGCTATAATATTTCCAATTGGAATTGGAAAGAATGAAAAAGATTTACTATTTTATGCAGATTGACTATACAAGCATGTTCTCCTTTGGACTTGGTCGTGCAAGGGATCCCCCCTTGAAAAAAAAAGTAGATTCGTTACCTCTGAACGGAAGGGCCCCCGTTATGTAGTTTTTTTCGCTGAATAAATGAGAGAGAGTGGGAGGGTGGGTCTCTTCTCATTGGGCCCGCTTGGATTTTGGTTGGGGCACGCCCCACTGAGGTTTTCTTAAGAAATCATATCAGAATGCTATTCTTCGCTCATCCATCGGAGAGAGGAACAGCCCTAGCTGAGCTTTAACTCCTCGATTCAAGAAGAGTTCAAGGGTAGGAGGAGAATAAGAGGTTAGCAACGTACGAACGTTTTCCAAGCGAGCCATGGGAGTCTAGGTTTTGCGAACTAGCCCGGACCGGAAAAGAAGCAAGCCTGTATAAAGGGTTAGGTCCAATCATTCTCCTCAATTGAAATCGGGCATAACCGTGGGGGATAGGACATAACTCCCGTTGTTTAAGGGTAAAAGGTTCATGAATAAGGTAGTTAAGAAAAAAGTTCGCCGGGGTTGGGAAGGGAAGAGCGAAAGGCTTAGAGCTTTTTTTCAAGCAGCCTACTCTGTGTTTGGGTTAACTATTGATTCAATAATTGCGACAAGAGCTTTTTCTTTCCTTTCAAAGAGGCATTCGATGCCATCATCATTGACTTATGCCTCCTCAACCTATCTGGAGCAGGTCTTTGCCGAGAAGTCAGATATTATTTACGGGATATAAAGTCCGTATAAGAAGATCGCCCGAGAGGGGGTTTTGCCACTAAATGCTAAATCGGATACTGTCTCCGAAGATAAATAACTAGGCTTTTTCGATTCACCAGGCGCGGAAGCTGAATTAAGAAGATAGGTAATAGATGCCGCTGAAGGGTCTGTCTCCCGATCGGATGCTGTCCTTCTAAAGCTCAAGATACCCGAAGCTTTTGGTGTTCGTAGATAGCACCTGACAGAGTTTAGTCAATTATCACGGATGAAAAAGTGAGCGAGCACAGGAAAGAGAGAACAGCTAGTCAAATTACAACCTTCTTCAACTGCTGAGTCAACCCTAAAAGTGGATCTGGCATCAAGCCTATCCCTTGACCCTTTTTCCGGGATCAAGTACTACTTATAGAAATAGAAAGCACTAAAGGCGCGTTGGTTAAGTATCTCATTCCACAAAAGTTGCACAAATCTCTTAAGACATGAGAATTGGAAGGCGTATACCTTACGTACTTTTTATTAGCCGGTGTGTTGATGATCCTCGTGTTAGACTTTCTATCTATTAGTTGATGATCGAGCTCTTTATGATTGAATGAAGTGAAAGATCAAACTCAAAACTAGGGCTCTCCCTTTATCGTCATCGTCGCTATCGCACAAAGGAATCCTTCGTAAAGTTAGCTGCTTCTTGCTCGCCTTCATTCGTCCTATTCGCCTTAGCGGCTTAAAGCTTAAACTTCGTTGATTCCTCCGCATCTTCTTCGTAGTGCGATTAGCTGCTAATAGCGAAGTAGGTTCAGCGAGATGACATGATGTGTCTCCTTTTTCTGTTTTCTAAGTTTTAGATGAGTTACATGACATGAGCGAATCGACTGACACGATTGTACTAAGAAGGAGCTTCATAGTAAAGAGTCGTTAGAGGTTTTGATAGATGAGCTAACTTAGAACGGCGGTAGCAGGGCGAAAGGCAAGGTCACATCCTGCCGTCATAGCTTGCCTCCCATTGCTTCGTACGAGACAGAGAAAAAAAAGAGTTCTGCATCTCTCCGGGGCTGGGGGAACAAATAGGCGTGTGGAAGAGGGAGAGAGGGGGGGGCTACGAGCCCTCTCCCGTTGTTGTTCCCGGACTACCCATCCATCCACTTCCCCTTTTCCGTGTGCCCAAAAGCCCGCCCGCCCGGTTTATGAGCCCATTTCCGATTCCCTTACCCAATCTCATGAGAAGCAAGCCCAGCAGGCCCTACCTTAAAATGTCCCCAGACAGCCAGCCCTCACCAGGCTGCTAGCATTGCTAAATGCTCCGCCACGAAGCAAGCTCTCCCGAATACGACAGATGCAGAAGTGGGGAAGCCGGAAGTGGCTAAAGAAGTCGGAGGAAGAAAGTAGTTGGACAACTGTATACACGAGGGTACATTAGTCTTCTGGGAATTGGCAACATTGACAGAAAGGGGAAAGGGTAGGAATACACTTTTTTAGGTGTAGCTATACTAAAGTAGTTGGCCTAACCTTCGGTTCCCGTAACCAAGTTTTTCTTTCTCATTCCTTATGTACTTTTTCTTACTTCATCCATACTTTTTGACTTTTTCTGAAGTGTGGGGCAAACGGCGCCCTCTACTTCTACTTCTAACTAAAGGCGAAGAGCCGGCATTGCAAGCAAATAGAGAGCCTCCGCCCGTTTGATCGGTTGCGAGCCGGAAAGCGTACCGGCAGTTTGAGTCGCGAAAGGGCCGCTTGCTTCACTTCATTTTTCTATAGAATCTTGCTTCACTTCATTTTTCTATAGAATAAAATAATATATATAATTGAATTCTATATCTATCTATAAACAAAAAAGATATATATAATCTTTTGATTTTTCCAATTGTTCATTCCTGGGGAGAGGAAGAAGCAGATAGAGCAAAGGCCTCCTCTTTCCGTTCGCTCTTCCCGAAGTGAGCGAATTGCATGTAGAGATCCGTAGGGGCTTATAGTTTAATTGGTTGAAACGTACCGCTCATAACGGTGATATTGTAGGTTCGAGCCCTACTAAGCCTACCACCCCCTGCTCTTCTCTTTCAGCCCTTGCTGGTGAAAGTCTTAGAATGAATGTTGGCCTAGATAGAGGAATAAAAACTAGCTCGACCGGAAGGGAGAGGATAGGCGAATCAGTAACTGAAATGAAAGCTGGAGTAAGACAGTCAGTTGGAGAGCTAGCATGAAGAAGTAGGAAGGGATATTCGAAAGGCAGAAGGGTAAGAGCTAGAAGGCTGTCTTTGAGGATAGGATGGTCGGACAAGGAATCCAACCTCTTTCTATAGATAAGATAAGTCTGTAACTTCAGGTCGAATCACTAGAAGGTATACTATTCTGAGGGTAGGCATTCGCCGTCCCTCAATCGCTTACTGATATGCTTTATCTCATCTAGCAGCACTCTAAGAGCCTCTTTCCACCCTACTGGCTTTAGGTAAGGGTCTCAGATCGTATGCCTTCTAGCCTGCCTCTTTCTTGAGCTGGCCATGGGATAAAAAGCGGATCTCTATCTGATCTGTGAAGTGAAAGACTAGTCCTGATCTTATTGAATGAATTCCATCTAAGAAGTAGAAGTAGGTTCGCTGAAGCCCATCTATTCAATAAGATCAGTTAAGCAGGTTGTTAGGGCCACTCGACTTATAAGTAGTAGTATCACTTTGATCCTATATGAGCATCCACTTTTTCAAACAATTGAGCCTTCATCATGGGAATAAATAGGATAACAGGATTCCAGCTGTAGTTTATTGGCCGTTAGGTCGGTCAAACTGTCCATGTAGCTAAAGTCAAGCCAATTGTTCGAGTTCGCGTTCTCGTTCAGGACAGGACAGTATGGGACCTCTTGCTTAGGGCTTTGGAAGCAAGCAACCAACCCGGCAGAAGTCGATCGGAAGTTGACTATTTGACAAAGGGGCGCGTTAGCGGCATAAGAGTAAGTAAACAGATCAGGTGTAGCGATAGGGCGGTTTACAATTCTATTCAAACAGGCTATTGCGCCTAAGTCAATCCCTAGCCTAGGGCTTTGCCATACCAGTGAGTCTGAGGCGCTGCTCTCGACCAAAGTCGCACGTGATGCTAAGTAAGGATGAACCCCCCTACCACTGTGAAATAGCGCCCTCTTCTCTTACTATAGTAAGCTGGCGGGCTTCTCCCAAGAGAATGCCTTCACTCCACTCCGCCTTTAGACGCCTATGGAGAACTAAGGTACCTTTAGGAGCCCGAAGGCAGGGGGGACTCGAAAACAACAAACGCCACT